ATAAAATGAATTTTTTCAACTAATCATAAAGATATTGGAACTTTATACTTTTTATTTGGTATTTGATCAGGTATAATTGGATCATCTCTTAGAATTTTAATTCGATTAGAATTAAGACAAATTAATTCTATTATTAATAATAATCAATTATATAATGTAATTGTTACAATTCATGCTTTTATTATAATTTTTTTTATAACTATACCAATTGTAATTGGTGGATTTGGAAATTGATTAATTCCTATAATAATAGGATGTCCTGATATATCATTTCCACGTTTAAATAATATTAGATTTTGATTATTACCTCCATCATTAATAATAATAATTTGTAGATTTTTAATTAATAATGGAACAGGAACAGGATGAACAATTTATCCACCTTTATCAAACAATATTGCACATAATAATATTTCAGTCGATTTAACTATTTTTTCTTTACATTTAGCAGGAATCTCATCAATTTTAGGAGCAATTAATTTTATTTGTACAATTCTTAATATAATACCAAACAATATAAAATTAAATCAAATTCCTCTTTTTCCTTGATCAATTTTAATTACAGCTATTTTATTAATTTTATCTTTACCAGTTTTAGCTGGTGCCATTACAATACTACTAACAGATCGTAATTTAAATACATCATTTTTTGATCCAGCAGGAGGAGGAGATCCTATTTTATATCAACATTTATTTTGATTCTTTGGCCACCCTGAAGTTTATATTCTAATTTTACCTGGATTTGGTTTAATTTCACATATTATTAGCCAAGAAAGAAACAAAAATGAAACATTTGGTAATATTAGAATAATTTATGCTATATTAACTATTGGACTATTAGGATTTATTGTATGAGCTCATCATATATTTACAATTGGAATAGATGTTGATACACGAGCATACTTTACATCAGCAACTATAATCATTGCTATTCCTACAGGAATTAAAATTTTTAGATGATTAGCCACTATCTATGGATCTAAAATTAATTTTTCACCTTCAACAATTTGATCATTAGGTTTCATTTTCTTATTTACAATTGGTGGATTAACAGGAGTAATTCTTGCTAACTCATCAATTGATATTATTCTTCATGATACTTATTATGTAGTAGCTCATTTTCATTACGTTTTATCTATAGGAATTGTATTTGCAATTATTGCCAGATTAATTCATTGATTCCCTATTTTCACAGGATTTTCAATAAATAATTTTATTTTAAAAATTCAATTTATTTTAATATTTATTGGTGTAAATTTAACCTTCTTCCCACAACATTTTTTAGGTTTAAACGGAATACCTCGACGATATACAGATTATCCAAATAATTTCCTATTATGAAATATAATCTCTTCAATCGGATCAATAATTTCAACATTTAGTATTATTATTTTAATTTACTCAATTTGAAACAGAATTTTTTTAAAAAAAACAACAATTTTTAAATTAAATTTAAGTAATTCAATTGAATGAATTCATAATTTACCTCCTTTAGAACATTCATATTCAGAATTACCTTTAATTATTAATTTCTAATATGGCAGAAATTATATGCAATGAACTTAAAATTCATTTATAAAGAATAATCTTTTTTTAGAAATCATAACTTGATTAAAACTAAGATTTCAAAATAGAAATTCACCATTAATAGAACAATTAATTTTCTTTCATGATCACACAATTTTTATTATTATTATAATTATATCAATAATTACCTATATAATATTATTTATTATAAATAATAAATTTATTAATATTAAAATTTCAGAAAATCAAATAATTGAATTTATTTGAACAACAACTCCCCCCATTATTTTAATTTTTATTGCTATACCTTCTTTACACCTTCTATATTTAATAGATGAAATTAAATGTCCTATTTTAACAATTAAAATTTTTGGTCATCAATGATTTTGATCTTATGAATATTCAGACTTTTCAAATATTGAATTTGAATCATATATAATTAATAATTTAGATAAAGAAAATTTTCGTTTAATTGAAGTAGATAATAAAACTATTATCCCATTTAAATTTAATATTCGACTATTAATTTCATCTGATGATGTTATTCATTCTTGAACTATCCCAAGTCTAGCAATTAAAATTGATGCAATTCCAGGACGAATAAATCAAATTAATCTTTTTATAAACCGTCCTGGAATATACTTTGGACAATGCTCAGAAATTTGTGGAATTAATCACAGATTTATACCTATTCAAATTGAATCAATTAATTTAAATAAATTTATTTATTGAATTAAAAATTTTTAATTCATTAGATGACTGAAAAGCAAAGTAATGATCTCTTAAATCAAAATATAGTAAATTAGCAATTACTTCTAATGAAAGAGATTAGTTAAAATAATAACATTAATTTGTCAAATTAAAATTATTTATTAATATTTCTTAATCCCTCAAATAGCACCAATTAACTGATTAATTTTATTTATATTTTTCTTTTTTACATTTTATTTAACTATAAATCTATTATATTTTAATTTTATTAAAAATATTAAAACTAAAATTTCATTAAAAAAAAATTTAAAAAATTATAATAAATTTATTTAATATTTTTGATCCTTCAACAACAATTTTTAAATTAGAATTAAATTGAATTAGAACTTTATTAATTATTTTAATAATACCAAACTTTATTTGAATTATACCAAATCGAATAAATTGAATCTTATTTAAAATATTTAATATATTAAATAATGAAATATTAATATTATATAAAATAAAAAAAACTAAATCACCTGCATTTTTATTTATTTCACTTTTTATATTTATTTTACTTAATAATTTTTTCAGATTATTTCCTTATATTTTTTCATCATCAAGACATATAATTTTTTCAATTACTTTAGCATTACCATTCTGATTATTCTATATTATTTTTTCAACATGTAAAAACACAAAAAATATAATTGCACATTTAATTCCAATTAATACACCAATTTATTTAGCACCATTAATAACAATTATTGAAACAATAAGAATTATTATCCGCCCTTTATCTCTATCAATTCGATTAACTGCAAATCTAATTGCAGGTCATTTACTTATAACTTTATTAAACTTTAATTCACTTATAATTATTATTTTAATAATTCAAATATTCATAATAATTTTTGAATTATGTGTAGCATTAATTCAAAGATATGTATTTTCAATTCTTTCATCTTTATACTCTAGAGAATAATGATAAAAATTAATCAACCTTATTTTATTTTAAACTTAAGTCCATGACCAATTTTAATAGCTATAAATACTTTTAATTTAATAATTTCAAATATTATAATTATAAACTTTAAATTTAATTTAATATCATTAATAAATATAATTTTAATTATTAGTATTTCAATATTATGATGACGAGATATTATCCGAGAAAGAACATTTCAAGGAAATCATAATTTTTATATTATAAACTTAATTAAATTTAGAATAATCTTATTTATTATTTCTGAAATATTTTTATTTATCTCATTTTTTTGAAATTTCCTTCATAATTCTTTAGCACCATCAATTGAATTAGGATTAAATTGACCTCCTAAAAACATTAATTTTTTTAATCCATTATTAATTCCATTATTAAATACAATCATTTTATTAACATCAAGATTTACTATTACATTAACTCATCTATATTTATTAAATAATTCAAAAAAAAAAACAATTATTTTTATAAACTTAACAATTATTTTAAGTATTTATTTTTTAATACTTCAAATATTAGAATATAATCAAGCAACATTTACATTTTCAGATTCAATTTTCGGATCATCATTTTATATAGCAACAGGATTCCATGGTTTACATGTAATTATTGGAACAATTTTTCTAATAATTAATTTATTACGAATAATAAAACTACACTTTTCATTTATTCATCATATTAGATTTGAATTAGCTGCATGATATTGACATTTCATTGATATTATTTGATTATTTTTATATATAACTTTTTACTGATGAAATAATTAATTTTATTAATATAAATAGTATATTTGATTTCCAATCAAAAAGTTTAATTTTTAAATAAAATAATTATAATAAATTTAATTTCAATATTAACAGTATTTATCATTATAATAATATTATTTTTAATTATAATTTTTATTAATATAAAAATAAAATTTAATTATAATAAATCAGCACCTTTTGAATGTGGATTTGATCCATTTAATAAATCACGAATTCCTTTTTCTTTAAATTTTTATTTAATTGCAATTATTTTTTTAATTTTTGATATTGAAATTTCAATTATTTTACCAATAATTTTAAATTTTAAAATTTCTAATATAATATACTTTAATATTATATTTATAATATTTTTTATATTTATAATTATTACTATTTTTTATGAATGAAAATTTGGATCATTAAATTGAAAAATCTAAAGGATAATAGTTAAAATCTATAACATTTAATTTGCTTTTAAAAATTATTATATAATTTATCTTAAATAAGAAGTAAAACTTTACATATTAATTTCGACTTAATAATAGATCATTAAAATCCTTATTTATTAATTGAAACCAAAAAGAGGTTTATTACTGTTAATAATAATATTGAAAAAAATTCCAATTAAAAAGATTTAATAAAAAGAAGCTGCTAACTATCTTTTAAAGCATTTTAAATGTTTAATCTTTAATTTATTTATTAGTTTAATTTAAAACATTATATTTTCAATATAAAAATAATCTTTTATTATAAATAATTTTTAAAATTTATTTAAAAACTAACTAAAAAAACAAACAAATTAAAAAAAAAAAAAATATGCAAAGGTACCTACCTTACACAAAATTTTTATAAAAAATAAATCAAAAATTAACCTTTATTAAAAACAACAAAAATTTATACATTTAGAATTTTAACTTTATTAAAAAATTAACACCAAAATTAAAAAATATTTTTATAAATTATTTTTAAAATTTATTTAAAAACTAACTAAAAAAACAAACAAATTAAAAAAATTATTTAAAAAATTAAATTTACCTTTATATCTTCAATATAATGCTCTTTAATTAAGCTATTTAAATTTAATAATTAAACAATAAAATAATTAAAAATCATAAAAAAAATAATAAAATATAAACTTTATAACTATTTAAAAAAATACTCTGTCTAAAATCAATTATTTTTTTTAAAAAAAAAATTAAACCTCTATTTAAATTATATTCAATCCAACCAATTTCATAAACCTTTAAAGTAAAAAATCCTAAAGAAAGAAAATTATTTAAAAAAAAATTTACCCTAAAAAATAATAAATTTCATATTAATCTAAAAAAAAAAATATTAAATAAAGAAATTATATAACTTATAGAAAATAAAAAATTATTAAGTTCAAAAAAAAATCAAATTCTAAAAAATAAAATTAATACTCTCAGAATTTTAAATTTAAATTCTAATAAAATTAAATCAAACTTATAAAATATTAATCATATAAAAAAAGAACCAAAAAATAATATAATAAAACTAATAAATATTATACTAATAATTAAGATTTTTCTTTCAAATTTAATAATTATTAAATAATTAAATATAGAAAAATTTATTATTATTAAATAATAAATTACACGAATTGAATAAAAAAAAGTTAAAAAAAAAGAAAATAAAAAAAAAAAAAAAAAAAAAAAATTTAAATCTATTATTAAAAAATATTCAAAAATTAAATCTTTAGAATAAAAACTACAAAAAAAAGGAAAACCACATAATGATATTAAAGTAAATATAAAAATTAAACCACAAAAAGGTAAATAATCAATTAATCCTCCTATTTTACGAATATCTTGATTATTATTTATATTAAGAATTAAAATTCCAGATCTTAAAAATATCATTGATTTAAACAAAGCATGTATTAACAAATAAAAAAAACATATATCAATTTTACCTAAACATAAAATTATAAATATAAATCTTATTTGTCTTAAAGTAGAAAAAGCAATAATTTTTTTTAAATCAAACTCAAAAATTGCATTTAAACCAGATATTAATATAGTTAAACAAGAAATAATTATTAAATAATTTAAAAAAGAAAATTTTAAAAAAATCTCATTAAAACGAATTATTAAATAAATACCAGCAGTTACTAAAGTAGAAGAATGAACTAAAGAAGAAACAGGAGTAGGAGCTGCTATAGCTAAAGGTAATCAAGAAGAAAAAGGAATTTGAGCTCTTTTAGTTAAAGAAGCAAATATAATTATTAAACTAATAAAAAATAAATAATTTAAATTTCTATAATAATTAATTAAAATAAAATTTCAAGAACCAAAATTTAATATTCAAATTATAGATATAATAATAAATAAATCACCTAAACGATTTAAAATAACAGTAACTAATCCAGAACTATAAGATTTTTTATTTTGATAAAAAACAACTAAACAGAAAGATACTATCCCTAAACCATCTCAACCTAATAAAATTCTAATTAAATTAGGACTAATAATTAAAAAAAATATAAATATAATAAAAAAATTTATTAATATTAAAAATCGATTCTTATTAAAATCATAATTTATATATTCTATTCTATATAATAAAATTATTGAAGAAATCAAAAAAACAAAAGAAATAAATATTAAAGATATTCAATCTAATAAAATAACATACAAAACTATGCAAGAATTAAAAAAAAAAAATATATATTCAATAAAGTAAAATTTATCAAAGTAAATTAATAATAAACCTAAAATAAAAAAAATAATAAAAGATATAAAAAAAAAAAAAAAAAAAAAAAAAAAAAATTAAATTTAATTATTTAAATATAATATATAATCTTTAATTCCACAAATTAATATTTTAATTAAACTATTTAAATAACAAAATAATTCTAAAATTAAAAAAATTAAATTTAAAGGTAATCAATGTATAAATAATAATAAATATTCAGTTAAATTAATATAAACTAAATAATTAATATTAAAAAATAATTTACCATATTGAGTATATAAATATAAATAAAGACTATATAAAAATATTAAAATTATAATTAATAAATATAATATATAAAAATAATCTAATCAAATTATTAAACTAATCAATAAAAATAATTCACCAAATAAATTTAAAGAAGGAGGAAAAGATATATTTGAAGAACATAATAAAAATCATCAAAAAGATAAAAAAGGATAAATATTAATTAAACCTTTATTTAAAAACATTCTACGACTTTTAAAACGTAAATAACAAATATTTCTTAAACAAAATAAACCAGAAGAACATAAACCATGACCAAATATTAAAATTAATGAACCAAAATAACCTCAATTATTTAAAGTTAAAAAACCAATAATAACTAAACCTATATGAACAACAGAAGAATATGCAATTAAAATCTTTAAATCTCTTTGAAAAAAACAAACTAATCTTAAAATTATTATCCCCAATAAACATAAAGAAATTAATAAATAATTAAATTTAAGATTAATCTTAAAAACTAATATTAAAACATGATAAATACCAAAACCACCTAATTTTAATATAATACCAGCCAAAATTATTGAACCACAAATAGGAGCTTCTACATGAGCTTTTGGTAATCAAATATGAAATATAAATAAAGGTATTTTAACTAAAAAAATTATTAATAAAAATAAATAAAAATAAAAATTCAATTTATTTAAATAATCAAAATAATATATAAATATAAAATTAGAATTATTTAAACTTAATAAACATGAAAAAAAAGGTAAAGAAAAAAAAATTATATAAATAAATAAATAAAATCCAGCTTTAAAACGCTCATATTGATAACCTCAACCATAAATTAAAATAATTACAGGAATTAAATTAATTTCATAAAAAATATAAAACAAAAGAAAATTATTTCTAAAAAAACAAAAATAAAAAATAATAACAAAAATAAATATTAATAAATTAAAATAATTTAAATAATTATTTTTAAAATTAAGTCTAGAAATATAAACTAATCTAATAATTCAAATACCTAATATAAATATTAAATAAGAAAATATATCTATACCAAATAAATATCTAATATTTAGAAAATAATTGAATATTGGAATCTTAAAATATATAAAAAAAAAAAAAAAAAAAAAAAAATTCTGGGCTAATCATCATCTTTTAATCTTCAAGCTAAAAAAAATCATACCAAAAATAATTAATATTAAAATTATTAACATTGTAAAACTATTAATGATTTTAAATAATCATTACCATATATACGAACTATTAAAATCAAAATTGTTAAACCTAATACTCTTTCACTAATACAAAAAATAAAAAAAACTAATAATAAAATATATTGTTTAATAAATATTATTAAATTTAATAAAAATAATAAAGATAAAATTAACAATAAATATTCTAATCCTAAAAGTATTATTAACAAATGATTAAAATTAAAAATATAAAATAAAACTCCAGAAAATAATATAAATATTAGAACTAAAATAAATAAATTTATCATTTTAATAGTTTAAAAAAAACATTGATATTGTAAATCAAAATTATAAAATTATTTAAAATAAATCAGTATAAATATAAACATATTATCATTAATCTCCAAAATTAACATTTTAATTAAAATATATACTGAATTATAAAAATTATTTTACTAATTAATTTAATTATAGCAATTTTATTAACAATAATAAAATCACCTATCAGATCAAATTTAATTATTCTAATTCAAACAATAACTTTAACTTTGATAATTAATTTAATTAATAAGACTTCATGAATCTCATTTATAGTTTTTATTTTATATATTGGAGGATTAATAATCATTTTTTTATACATTTCAAGAATTGCTTTTAATGAATTAGATATTAATAAAAACTACAAAAATATAATTTATAAAATCATTTTTTTATGTTTAACAATATTTTACTTTAAATTATTTTTAAATATAGAAAATATAATGTATGAAAATAAATTTATATTTGAAGATAATTTTTACCTATTAAATATATTTATATTACCTAATAATATTTTAATTTACATAATTATATTTATCCTTTTTTTTATATTAATTTTAATTATTTGATTATTAAAAATTAATAAAGGACCAATTCGACAAAAAAATAATTAATGAAAAAAAATATAATAAAAATTTTACTACCAATATTAAATTTACCAACACCTACTAGAATTAGCTTTATATGAAATTTTGGATCTTTATTAATAATTTGTTTAATTAATCAAATTTTAACAGGATTATTTTTAGCTTTTCACTATAAAACAGATATTAATTTAGCTTTTCAAAGAATTATTAATATAAATCGTAATATTAACTTTGGATGATTAATTCGTTCATTTCATGCTAATGGAGCATCAATATTTTTTATTATAATTTATATTCATATTAGACGAGGAATTTATATAAATTCTTTTAATTTTAAAATAACATGAATTATTGGAGTAATCTTACTACTATTAACTATAATAACAGCTTTTGTAGGATATGTATTACCATGAGGACAAATATCATTTTGAGGTGCAACAGTTATTACAAATCTATTATCAGCAATTCCATATTTAGGAAATTCAATTGTAATTTGAATTTGAGGAGATTTCTCAATTAGTAATGCTACATTAACACGATTTTTCTCAATTCATTTTATTTTACCCTTTATTATTATTTTATTTACTTTTATTCATCTTTTTTTTTTACATATAACAGGATCTAATAACCCTTTAGGTATTAATAGAAATTTTGATAAAATTACATTTTCACCTTATTTTATAATTAAAGATTTAATTGGGTTAATTTTATTTATATGAATATTTTTTATTTTAACTTTAATTTTTCCTTATTTATTAAATGATCATAATAATTTTATTATAGCAAATTCAATAATTACACCCAATCATATTCAACCAGAATGATATTTTTTATTCTCCTATTCAATTTTACGAGCAATTCCTAATAAATTAGGAGGAGTAATTGCTTTAATATTATCAATTTTAATTTTATTAGTTATACCTATGTTAAATAATAAAAACTTTTTAAGAAATAAATTTTACCCTATAAATAAAATTTTATTCTGAATCTTTACTATAACATTTTTTATATTAACTTGAATTGGAATACAACCAGTTGAATATCCTTTTATTTCAATAGGCCAAATTTTTACAACAATCTATTTTTCATACTTTTTTATTAATTTTTATATTAGAAAAATATGAGATAAATTATTAATTTAATAAAAATTAGTTAATTAATTTATTTAAAATATTTATTTTGAAAATAAAAAATAGAATTTAATTCTATTAACTTAATACTAAAATTAATGATATAAGTTAAATAATTTAATAGAAAAATTAAAAACAAATAAAAATAAAGATAAAGGCAAAATTAATTTTCAAATTAAATATATTAATTTATCATAACGAAAACGTGGTAAAAATCCACGTAATCAAATAACTAAAAATATAAATATTAAAATAAAAATATTTAAATAAAATTTATTCATTATTAAACCAAAAAATATTTCACATAATAATATTCCTATAAATATAATTCTTATATATTCAGATATAAAAATAAAAATAAAAGATAAACTTCTAAACTCAATATTAAAACCAGAAACTAATTCTGATTCCCCTTCAGAAAAATCAAAAGGAGAACGATTTATTTCTGCTAAAAATCTAATTAATAATAAAATAAATATTAAAAAAAGAAAAAAAAAAAACTTAGAATTTATTTGATAAATATAAAAATCATTTAAATTAAAACTATTAATTAAAAACATTAAATTCATAATAATAATTATTATTCTTACCTCATAAGAAATTATTTGAGAAATAAAACGAATTATCCCTAAAACTGAATAATTAGAATTAGATGATCATCTAATTATTAAAAAAATATAAACCATTAAACTTGAACAACAAAATATATAAATTAAACCAAAACCTATAATATAATTTATACCAATATAAGGGTAAATAAATCAAAAAACAATAGAAATTAATAAACCTATTATAGGAGAAATTATAAAAATAAAAAAATTCATATTAGTCGGATAATTAACTTCTTTAAAAAATAATTTTAATCCATCACCTATAGGTTGAAAAATACCTTTAATAAAAAACTTATTAGGTCCTTTTCGTAATTGAATATAACCTAAAACTTTACGTTCTAATAAAGTAAAAAAAGCTACTCTTATAAAAACTATTAAAAATAAAATCAAAAAATTAATAATTATAATAAACATAAAAATTACTATCTATAATTTAAATTATATAATTAAATTCTAAATTTAACACAATTATCTGCCAAAATAGTTAAATTAATTTAATTCATTTAATAAAAATTTAATTTAATTATTTAATCCTTTCGTACTAAAATAAATTATTTAATAAAAGATAGAAACCAACCTGGCTTACACCGGTTTGAACTCAAATCATGTAAGAATTTAAAGGTCGAACAGACCTAATACTTAAAATTTTGCACCTAAGATTAATCTTAATTCAACATCGAGGTCGCAAACTAATTTTCAAATTTGAACTTAAAAAATTAATTACGCTGTTATCCCTAAAGTAACTTTTTCCTTTAACTAAAAATTTTAATTCAAATATTCATTAAATAATGTAAAATTTTAAAAAAAGTTTAAAAATTTTTTTTATCACCCCAATAAAATAAATAATAAAATTAAAATATTTATAAATCCAAAAAAATTAAAATTAACATTTATAAAGTTTTATAGGGTCTTATCGTCCCTTTAAATAATTTAAGCTTTTTTACTTAAAAATAAAATTTTAATTATATAAATAATAAAGTTTATTTCTCATCAAATCTTTCATACAAGTCCTCAATTAAAAGACTAATTATTATGCTACCTTTGCACAGTCAAAATACTGCAGCTATTTAATAAATCATTGAGCAGATCCTATATTAAATTAAACTTAATACAATGTTTTTGTTAAACAGATGAAAATAATTTTTGCCGAATTCATAATTTATAAATATAAATTATACTAATTTAATCATTATTACTAAAAATTAAATATTAATTAATAAAATTTAATAAAAAAAATAAATAGATTTATAATAAATTAAAAATAAATAAATAATAAATTTTTACAAACTTAAAATAAAAATTTCTATTCCTATAAATTATTAAAATAAATAAATTATTATATAAAAATTTTAAGCTTATCCCTAAAATAATTTAAATTTAAAATATTAATATATAAAATCAAAATAACTTTTAAAATTTTAAATTAAATTTAAATCTTAAATAACTAAATATAATATAACGAATTAAATTTCAAAACTAATATTATTTTATAAATATTTATAACACAATAAATTAATAATAAAATTAACTCTATAAATTTTGAGAAATTAAAAAAAAATTAAAAATTTTAATTAACCCTGATACAAAAGGTACTAAAAATATTCTTTTTTAAATTTAATCAATTCTTTTACAATACTATTAAACTATAAATCTATAAATTAATTTTTACTAAATACTAAAACCTTAAATAAATAAATTACTTTTATAAAAAAACAATAAAAAACATAAATATTAATAACTTTAATTTAAATAAAGTTTAACAACATCTTATCATTGTAAATGATATACTTAAATTTAGATATTTATTTATATCAAATATAATCTTTCTAAATACACTTTCCAGTACATTTACTTTGTTACGACTTGTCTTATTTTTAATAAGAATGACGGGCAATATGTACATATTTTAGATCTTTCTTCATATTAATTAAATAAATAAATTTACTATTAAATCCAATTTCATTATAATTTTCATTTAAAATCCAAAAATAAAATTTAATGTAACCCATTATAAACTTATTTATTAACCACATCTTGACTTAACATAAATTATAATAATAAATAAAGAAAATAAATTTTTAAATATATTCATGACAGCGATATATGAATTATATAAAATAAGTAAAATTAATCGTGGATTATCAATTAAAAAACAGGTTCCTCTAATAAGACTAAAATACCGCCAAATTTTTTAAATTTAAAGAACATAACTATTAATTTTTTAGTAAATTAATTTAAATTTTTATAATAGGGTATCTAATCCTAGTTTTAAATAAAATTTAATAGAATAAAATAATTACAATGATAATTTTTAATTAAATTTTACTTTATTAAAAAAAATTAAATTATAAATTATAATTAATACTAATAACCAAACTATTTTATTTGTATACTATGTTTAACCGCAACTGCTGGCACATATTTAGTTTATACTAAAATTAATAATTAAATCTAAATTTCTTTAATATTTAATATTTAATACTGAGAACTATTAAAATCCTTTAAGAATTTATTAACAATCAAAAATTTTCATGTATTTTCTTAATTAAATAAAATTTTATAATAAAATAAATTATATTTATATATAAAATAATAATAATATGGTTTAATATTATATAAATATATAATTTTAAATTTAAATAATAAAATTTATTAATAAAATTCAATTAAACAATAATAATTAATCAATTTTTATACTTTAAATCCTTTAAATTTTAATTAAACATTAACAAATAAATTTAAATAATTATAAAATTAAACTACTTAAATAAATAATCATATTCATATATTAATATACAAATTAATTAAACTATTTTTTTTCAAATTAGAAACCTCCTATATATATATATATACAATTAATATATGTATATATTCATATAAGGATTTATATACATATATATATATATATATTAGATGTATAGATAATATTACTATATAAGGATTTATATATATATATATATATATATATAAGATATATAAGGTATATAGATGTATATATGTATTATATATATATACTATATATATATGAAGTCTATATATGTATACTACTATATATATTAATAAATCCTCTATATACTCTTTCTTCTTTCTTTTTTTTTTAAAGGAGGGCTACGCCCCCCTTTTTAGACAACTACAAACGTCATGCCTCACTAAAACATATTTTTTTTAAAATTTTATTGGTATTTTTTCCAATCTCTATCTAAACCAAGAAACATTTTTTTACTAAACAATATTTTTAAAAATAAAATGCCTGAAAAAGGGTTACTTTGATAGAGTAAATCATGTATTATATATACTTTTATTATACTTTAAGAAATTATCTAATCCATAAATTTCAAAAATTTATATGCATAAACACTTAAGTATACAACATAAAAGAAAAATAAGCTAAAATAAGCTTTTGGATTCATACTTCAAATATAGAATAAAATTCTTTTTTCTGATAAATTTAAATTTAACAAAAATTATATTTTTTACATTATTAATTTTTAGAACTCTAATATCAATTTCAGCATCAAATTGATTATCTATATGAATAGGATTAGAATTAAACTTATTCTCAATTATTCCAATTTTAAACTTTAAATCATCAATTTATTCTATTGAAGCTACAATAAAATATTTTTTAATTCAGGCTTTTGCTTCAATTCTATTATTAATTTTTTTAATTAATAAAAATTTATTATTTATAAATAATGATAATATTTTAATTATAATATCACTATTAATAAAATTAAGATTAATACCATTTCACTTATGATTACCCTCAATAATAGAAGGATTAAACTGAATATCATGTTTATTAATAATAACCTGACAAAAAATTACACCTCTAATTATAATTTCTTATTTAAATGTAAATAAAAATATAATCTTTTTAATTATATTAATTTCTATAAATTCAATTTTTGGTTTAAATCAGAATTCAATACGTAAAATTTTAGCTATATCCTCAATTAATAATACTACATGAATATTATTTGCAATTTTAATAAATGAAAATTTATGAATTAATTATTTTCTAATTTATTCTCTATTAAATTTTTTAATTATTAAAATTCTTAATAATTATAATATTAACTATATTAATCAAATAAAACTCTTTAATTTAAATTTTTTTTTTAAATTAAATATATTAATATTAATTTTTTCAATTATAGGATTACCTCCTATAATAGGATTTTTAATAAAATGAATACTTATTAAAACTCTAATATATAATAATATATATATAATTATAATAATATTAATTACATTAACTATTTTAAATTTACTTTTTTATATTAAAATAACTTATTTCATATTATTTAATTTTAATTTATTTAATAAATGATATTTAATATATAAAAAAAATAATTATGATTTCATTATATTAATAAACTTTTTTAGATTATTTTTTAGTTATTTATTTATTTATTAAGGTTTTAAGTTAATTAAATAAACTATTAATCTTCAAAATTAAAAATATTATATTTTAAACCTTAATTAATATTTAATACCTTTAAATTTGCAATTTAATATCATATAATTTGAATATAAGATTTAATTGATAAAAAGATTATTCAATCTATATATAAATTTACAATTTACAACCTATTATCAGCCATTTTATCT